TACGAATAGCATTTCCTGCTGCGGTTTGAGCAGCAAAAGGTGTCCCTCTTTTCGTCCCCTTGAATCCACAAGTACCGGCAGAGGACCAAGAAACCACCCGCCCCCGTACATCTGTAATAGTAATAATGGTATTATTGAAACTGGCTTGAACATGAATAACTCCTTTTGGTATTCTACGCGCACTCCTACGTGACCCCATACGTCCATTTCTACGTGAACCGATTCGTGGTATAGCTTTTGCCATATTTTATCATTTCATAAATATAAGTCAGAGATCTATGGATATATCCATTTCATGTTACAAAAGATTCCTTATTTATTATCAATTTCTTTAGTTCTTTAGCGAGTCTGATTATCCCTGTCTTTGTTTATGTTTCGGATTGGAACAAATTACTATAAGTTGTCCCCTCCTACGGATTAATCGACACTTTTCACAAATTTTACGGACAGAAGCTCTTATTTTCATACTTGTCATTCCTTATTTTAAATTTGAATCAACTTCAGAATATACTTCTTTGAAGACAATAGTTTCTTGATAATTTTTCATATTGATTCCCTTATTCCATGATAAGGGGTGTTCAAACCATATAATTTTTGAATCCTTGTTGCGGAGTCGAAAAATTATACGCCCTCAGGTTGAATCATAACGACTTACTTCAACTTTGACTCTATTTAGTTTTTTACAATTTTAAAGAATCAATTTTGGATACATTTTGTGTATGAGAAAGATTACCATATAGAACACAAAATTTCTCCGCCGATTCCTTGTAGTCTAGCCTCTCGGTCGGTCATTATACCTCGAGAAGTGGATAGAATTACAATTCCCATCCCACCTAAAATTCTAGGAATTCGTTGATAGTTAGAATAGATTCGTAGACCCGGTCGACTGATTCGGTTTAAATTGAAAAGGTTTCTATAGGGCTTTTTTCGAGTCCTTTGGTGTCTCAGCGTTAAAACCAAAAAATTTTTATGCTTTTCGCGCTGTTTTCTCATATTTTCAATAAAACCTTCTCGTAAAAGTATTTTTACAATATTTTCGGTACTATTAGTCGATGTTATTCGAACCACTCTTTTTTGATCCCTATAAGCATTTCGTATAGAGGTTAATATCTCAGCAATAGTGTCTCTACCCATTATGCCTAAAAATTTTATTAACTCATTATTTGATATAATCAACATGTTTTTTTGTTTATGAATAATTCAAGGTATATGCGTGAGATACAATCTATCTCTTAATCTATTTTCTTTTTCAAATACCCTACTCTAAAAATTCTAAAAATAATTTTATAATTATAATACCTCGGGAGCTAAGGAAACTATTTTAGTAAAATTTAGTTTTCTTAATTCGCGGGCGATTGCACCAAAAATTCGAGTTCCTCTTGGATTTCCTTCTTGATCAATAACAACTGCAGCATTGTCATCATATTGTATTATCATACCGTTGTCCCGTTTCAGTTCTTTACAAGTACGTACAACTACAGCTCTGACAACTTCTGATCTTTCTAGGGGCATATTTGGTACTGCGTCTTTGATCACAGCAATAATAATGTCACCAATATGAGCATATTGACGATTACTAGCACCTATGATTCGAATACACATCAATTCTCGGGCCCCGCTGTTATCGGCTACATTTAAAAGGGTTTGCGGTTGAATCATACTATTTAAAAATTTTTTCTTTCAATGCAAAGGACAAAGAAAAAAAGAAATATTTTTTGTCTAAAAATAAAAATTTTTAAATTTTTCATAATGAAGAACCTTTTTGTTAGTTGTTCTTTTTATACTTTATCCCGAAATAATGAATTGAGTTCGTATAGGCATTTTGGACGCTGCTACTGAAATCGCTCGTCTAGCTATATTTTCCGTTACTCCATTCATTTCATAAAGTATTCGACCTGGTTTAACAACAGCTACCCAATATTCGGGCGATCCTTTACCTGAACCCATACGTGTTTCTGCGGGTCTTATTGTAACTGGTTTGTCTGGAAATATTCGTACCCATATTTTTCCACCACGACGTACATTTCGTGTCATTGCTCGTCGACCTGCTTCTATTTGTCTGGATGTGATCCAAGCAGGTTCAATCGCTTGAAGAGCATATTTACCGAAACAAATACGATTCCCCCGATAAGAAATTCCCCTCGTTCTTCCTCTATGTTGTTTACGGAATCTGGTTCTTTTTGGGTTATAGTTGATGTTTGTTTGTGAATTTCATCTCTACTACAGAACCAGACGTGAGAATTTCTTCTCATCTGGCTCCTCGCGAATAAAAGGATTCAAAAAAAGAAAATTTTCGCGGGCGGATATTTACTCTTTTGTTTCATTTTTAGACTTTTTTTGCACTTTAGAAGAATAGATCAATTCATCTGGGCTTCGTTCCGCCATCCCGACCAGTGAATCGGTAAGATTTCCTTTTCCATAGAATCTTTTGCATTCACAGCTTCCATCGTTCCCATCGCTTCTTACTTAATGCTTAGGTCTGAATTTTACAGTGGAGCTC